AATAAGATATCTTCTTTATCTTTATAATATAATAACAGGTACAAATAGTAAATTGAGGTATCCTTTATATGACAACTTTCGACTTTCCCTCTGTTTTGGTGCCTTTAGTAGGCTTAGTATTTCCGGCAATGGCAATGGCTTCTTTATTTCTTCATGTTCAAAAGAATAAGACTGTTTAGATCTGATGGGCCCAACTCTGATCCATTTTTTTTTTCAAAACTAAGTTTAGTGTAAGAGGGTATAACATGTGGCGCTTCCGCCTAAAAGGGGCTCTTTGGCCTGTAGAAATATGATATGGGGGTAAAGGAATTCTATCTATTTGAAAAAATATCAGGATCGCCGGATGGCTGAACTGTAAAATCGGTACATCTATATGTATATTGATGGGATCATACGAAGGGTATTTTTTTATTTTAGATCTAACCAATTTGATAAATTACTCTTAAGGGTTCACATCAAACTAGTACTAGTTGATGAGAGTTACTTCGGAAACAAAAAGAGTAAAGTCTAGGGTATTCTCTCAATTCCAATAAAACGAAACCAGATCAAGTATGAGTTGTCGATCAGAACATATATGGATACAACCTATAACGGGGTCGCGAAAAACAAGTAATTTCTGCTGGGCCATTATCCTTTTTTTAGGTTCCTTAGGATTCTTATTGGTTGGAACTTCCAGTTATCTTGGTAGAAACTTGATATCTTTATTTCCGTCTCAGCAAATCCTTTTTTTTCCACAAGGGATTGTGATGTCTTTCTATGGGATCGCGGGTCTCTTTATTAGCTCCTATTTGTGGTGCACAATTTCGTGGAATGTAGGGGGTGGTTATGATCGATTCGATAGAAAAGAAGGAATGGTGTGTATTTTTCGTTGGGGATTCCCTGGAAAAAATCGTCGCATCTTCCTCCGATTCCTTATAAAGGATATTCAGTCCGTCAGAATAGAAGTTAAAGAGGGTATTTATGCTCGCCGTGTCCTTTATATGGATATCAGAGGCCAGGGGGCCATTCCCTTGACTCGTACTGATGAGAATGTTACTCCACGGGAAATCGAACAAAAAGCTGCCGAATTGGCCTATTTCTTGCGTGTACCGATTGAAGTATTTTGAGAAATGAGCTGAGAGAGTGAATGCTTTCTCAGCAGGAAGGAAAAACTAAAGAATACCCCTTTTCTATACCATCTATACCATAACTTAACTGAAGTTTATTCATAACACTCATTCTAGTCAATATATACGTAACGTAACAACCACAAAACAAAACCATTTTTGTGGTCTTTTATGTATATGGAAATCTACACAACTTTATTCAATAACAAAAAATTAAGTAACAAATCTAAAAAATGGATTCATCCTTTCTATTTTCTATCAAAGCAGTTCGAAATACATAAATTTTCTCATTCCGGACTCTGAATAGTAAGTGAAATTTTTTAAAAATATTAAAAATAGAAGATATTTTGATAAAATGATAGAAAAGAATATTCATTACCTAAATAAATAACCTAAATAAAGCGGTTTTTTCAGGCAGTCATTGATTCGTCGAAAAGGGGGATACTTGCTTCGAATTTGTACTATATCTGGAAACAATATAATATTTTTTGTTAACTCTTTGAATTCGAAGTGAATTCTTAATCTATTTCTGTATTCTTTATACATTCAAAGACTAACTCCGAAATCACAAATAAAAAAAATATAGTGAATAGATTCATAAGTTCGATACTTTGTAATAGAACTCATGCATGAAAGAAATATTGGATGGCGTAGAGTCAACTAATGAGGTCGGTTCATTAAAAATTCATATACGAAATGAAAAAATGTCAAAAAAGAAAGCATTCAACCCTCTTTTATATCTTGCATCTATAGTATTTTTGCCCTGGTGTATTTCTCTCTCATTTAATAAAAGTCTGGAATCTTGGGTTACTTATTGGTGGAATACTAGGCAATCTGCAATTTTTTTGAATGATATTCAAGAAAAAAATATTCTAGAAAAATTCATAGAATTGGAGGAAATCTTTCTTTTGGAGGAAATGATCAAGGAATACTCGGAGACACATCTACAAAACCTTCGTGTAGGAATCCACAAAGAAACGCTCCAATTAATCAAGATACACAATGAGGATCATATCCATACGATTTTGCACTTCTCGACAAATATAATAAGTTTCGTTATTCTAAGTGGTTATTCAATTTTGGGTAATAAAGAACTTGTTATTCTTAACTCTTGGGCTCAGGAATTCCTATATAACTTAAGTGACACAATAAAGGCTTTTTCGATTCTTTTATTAACAGATTTATGTATTGGATTCCATTCGCCCCATGGTTGGGAACTAATGATTGGCTTTGTCTACAAAGATTTTGGATTTGCTCATAATGATCAAATTATATCTGGTCTTGTTTCTACTTTTCCAGTCATTCTAGATACTCTATTTAAATTTTGGATTTTTCGTTATTTAAATCGTGTTTCTCCGTCACTTGTAGTGATTTATCATTCAATGAATGATTAAAAAAGGATCTACTGATATTAATCCAATCCAATTCAATTCTAACGTTTCTTACTTTGTAGTTGTATAGAAGCAAAGCATGTAAAATCATACTTACTCTTTATATTTCTACCCATCCCAAAGATTTATTCTATATATTAATATTATTTATTCCAGTAAAATTATTCCAGTAAATAGCAGAATTGCGGATAGGGAACTAGGTTAGCGACCTACCAAATTTATTGTAGACATTTTTGGGCTCAATGGTTGGACCATGCAAACTAGAAAGACTTTTTCTTGGATAAAGGAACAAATTACTCGATCCATTTCCGTATCGCTCATGATATATATCATAACTGGGCCATCCATTTCAAGTGCATATCCCATTTTTGCACAGCAGGGTTATGAAAATCCGCGAGAAGCGACTGGTCGTATTGTATGTGCCAATTGCCATTTAGCTAATAAGCCCGTGGATATTGAAGTTCCACAAACGGTACTTCCAGATACTGTATTTGAAGCAGTTGTTCGAATCCCTTATGATATGCAACTAAAACAAGTTCTTGCTAATGGCAAAAAGGGTGCTTTGAATGTAGGGGCTGTTCTTATTTTACCAGAGGGTTTTGAATTAGCTCCTGCCGATCGGATTTCCCCCGAGATAAAAGAAAAGATAGGCAAGCTGTCTTTTCAGAGCTATCGCCCCAATAAAAAAAATATTCTTGTGGTAGGCCCCGTTCCTGGTCAGAAATATAGCGAAATAACCTTTCCTATCCTTTCCCCGGACCCCGCTACTACGAAAGAGGTTCACTTCTTAAAATATCCTATATATGTAGGCGGAAACCGGGGAAGGGGTCAGATTTATCCCGACGGGAGCAAAAGTAACAATACAGTTTATAATGCTACATCAGCAGGTATAGTAGGTAAAATAATACGAAAAGAAAAAGGGGGTTACGAAATAACCATAGCGGATGCATCGGATGGACGTCAAGTGGTTGATATTATCCCTCCAGGGCCAGAACTTCTTGTTTCAGAAGGCGAATCTATCAAATTGGATCAACCATTGACGAGTAATCCTAATGTGGGCGGATTTGGTCAGGGAGATGCAGAAATAGTACTTCAAGATCCCTTGCGTGTACAAGGCCTTTTGTTCTTCTTGGCATCTGTTATTTTGGCACAAATCTTTTTGGTTCTTAAAAAGAAACAGTTCGAGAAGGTTCAATTGTCAGAAATGAATTTCTAGACTCGCGGATTTATCGACATTGAGCTCATAACGTAAAAAGAACAAAATTCTTTTTCACGACTCTTTATGATAAAAAATGGACATTATGAAAAGCCTTTTGCTTTTTTATATTCATTCCTAGTCATAGTATGTAGATTGTGAAGAAGACTTTTTCTTTTTTTTTGAATCCAAATTGGGGTGGTATGATTATGTTACTATTATCACATTTCAATGTCATAAAACGCATTAATAGTGTTTTCTATTCTAATCGAATGAAATTCGACTAGATACTAGACATAAGTAAGCGGGGAATAGAACGGATAAACGCGTGGAACACAAAATTATCGAGACGATTGTTGATCTTCCTAGTATTAGTATTCGACACAAGAAAAGTAATTTTCCACATCTCTTTCTTGTGTCGAAAGAAAAAAAGATTCTTTATCCTGTTCGTCAAAGAGTACTAGTCTAAGTTTTGAATTTTTCAAAAAAAAAAGTATTAGAACCTTTTTTCGATATATTATAATTTAATATAATAGAATAGTGGGCAAACAAAAGAGAGCGGGGTTTATTGAATAAATAGAACTTCTTCAATAAACTTAGAAAAATTTACATTTTTGATGAGATACAAAAAAAATACTAAGGTTTTATTATTATTGAGGAATTTGAGGATAGTATGTCATCTAGGAAATCGAGTGATTTCTTCTTTCTTATAACTTTAGTATCTCTTATAACTTTAGTATCTATAGATACTATCGAGCAACGGGTGGATGGATCAATGAACTGCATTTTTCAAAAACATCATCAGAAAAGTGCAATGGGGTTTTGCCATTTAGACGAAAAATATTCTAATTCTTAAGAACTCAACGGGACCTACCCCCTCAAATCATACAAAGAAGGGGATCCCGTTGAGTTCTTACGCTTTCATGGCTACAATTTACAACTCAATTCATCTAATTACTATAGAGATGAACCCAATCCAGAATATGAACCATAAAAGAAAATACCTATTAAACCGATCACAAGAATACCTGCTACAGTACCTATTATCCAAAGAGGAATCCTTCCAGTAGTATCAGCCATTTACCCCACTTCCCTCCACATTTCATCAAGTGGTCATGCTAGAGACATAAACAGTCATGGATAATTATTAGATGAGAGCCTTCCGAATGGGCTAAGAGAGCGTGCCTATAATTATTATTCTCCTTTCTTTTTATTATTTATTAATTGAAGAAATAATTGGAAAATAAAACAGCAAGTACAAAAATGAGTAATAACCCCCAGTAGAGGCTGGTACGATTCAATTCAACA